ATATAAATGTAACTAATGTATCGCCTTCGTAAAGGATTTCCCCATAATGTCCATGAACAGTTGCTCCTGGAGTAGCCAAATAAGGCTTAGCTGATCGTATTACCACAGAGTCAACTTGAACAATTAGAACTTGACCCGATTTTAAATGCGGTCCTTTTTTTGCTATACATACATTTTCACAAAGAAACTGCCCAAGACTAACGATTGGAGATGTCTCTTCACAATAATTGTAATGGAGAAAATACCAATTCAAATGGAATGGATTCAAAATGATGTTACTGCATGAATAGGGATTATAAATTTGACCATTTTCATCCAGTAAATAATATTTAAGTATTTGAAAAATCTGTTTGAAATTGTCAAGTTGCAAATAGTTAGTTACCAAGATCTGATTATGGGTTATTAAATGGGAAAATAAATCAAAATTATAAATTGGAAAACCTGTTCCTAACGGGCCCAACGAATTCCTAATTGGAATTAGGGGGTTCTTTTTGATTGATTCTTTTATCACATTGGGAGATTTTACATCGTTGAATGGGCCTATTCGAAAACAATTGGATGATGACAAAATTATCAAAGATTGAGATTCCTTATTTCGATTCAACAACGTATGGATAGTTCCTTGATTTGGATTAAGGGATTCTTTAATCCTTGACTTGGAATAGGAATAAATGGAAGAAAATGGATTGACATTAGCGCGATCTGATCCATTCTCAGAGATCAATCCTGAACCCGACAGATCGTTCCTTTTTCCGGTATAAGAAATAGGTGACTTAGCTAAGTCGATTCTTAGAAAATATCTAAGCAAACCATTTGTCCTTATTTCAACAAAGGAAGCACAGGCCTTTTCGATTTTTTTGTCTTGGTCCCAATTCAACACTAAAGAAGTCCGAACTAATTGAATACTTGTGTCCCAAATTTCAAGAATTGGGTCGTAATAAAGGATATAATTGACAACTCGAAGTTGTAGATTATCACTTTCCTGCAAGAGATCCGGCGGGAAAAGTCTTCCTAAATTTATACCATCCGTTTTTTTATATGGGACTACAGGTTGAACCAAAACAAAATACTTTTTTTCATACCTGGAAAGTTTCATTCGTTGGATATAGAGCCAATTTTTCAATTTTTTGTATTCTTTGGAATTTGGTTTTCCCCCTCCTGGCGGTATCAATCGGAATGCCTTATTTGTCTTTCCAGGAAAATGGATATCTCCAGAAAAGATTATCAGTTTCATTTTTTCTGCTTTTTTCTTCACTCGGACCAATCCGCCTACCCGACTTCTTCTATTGAAAGTGATTTGTGTATCTGCCCCAATAATACTATTGTGCCGTACCATTATGGAAGAAGATTCGGACAAAATGTGGACTTCCACGGGAATAAAAAAAAATGGATTTACTTCCTTTTGGTATTTTGGCCAAAATACCTTGACTCCTCGATACTCAATCAAATTCTCTTCGTTGACGATTGAATTTAGTTCTCGAGTCTCATATTTAGTAAGTCCCGAGCTCTTTCTTATATATCGAGGATCATCGAAATAAGCAAGAATACTATTTCTACGGAGAATACCATTTCTGGGTATTTCCATTGAGATACCTGAAGAAGGTATTAGTTGGTTCTCGCCTTCTTGAATCGATTCGAGTGGGATGATGAATCTATTTCTTCGCCTCTTTGCCAATAAATCAGAATTACCGTCGAGAATGGCCGGATATCTGAGATTAGAATGATCCGTACATGTCATTCGATTCAGTTCTGAACAATCAGGAATCCTATCTCCTTTTTGATTTTTACCAGAAAAATACGAACTAAAAAATTTGTGTCTCACTTGATTATTAGTTACTGAGGGGTTAGCAATATATCTTGGCTTGACAGAAAGAGAATAAGCGTTCATTTGATCTTGATCCTTGTGGATCGAACAAGGGCCTAGACTGTATCTCCAGGGCTCCCCTAATAATATCCATAAATGACTTGTTTTTGGTAAGAGATGAATATTACCATATGTAAATTCAGGTGCATGGTACACATCAGTATTCCAGTGCATTTCGCCTTCTGAGTCAGAATAAATATGTTTTCGAACCTTCTCTTTCAAATTCAAAGTGGAGGTTCTCGCGCGAATCTCAGCAATCACTTGTTCTGATTCTACATATTGATCGTTTTGAACTAAAAGAAAACTTTTGGGCGGAATACACACATTGTGTATAATATCTTCACTCTCAATAGTTACATACAAGTCTCTAGAACATAGAAAAGCAGGATGTCCATGACGTGTACGTGTCGGATGAACCAAATCCTCGTTGAATTTTATTTTTCCATTAGAAGGGGCTCGCACATGTTCTGCAGTACCCCCTGTAAATACTCCGCCGGTATGAAAAGTTCTTAATGTTAATTGAGTGCCCGGTTCTCCAATAGATTGACCTGCAATAATACCTACGGCTTCTCCCAATTCGACCAGGTCGTCATGCGCTGGACTCCGGCCATAACATAATTGACAAATCCAAGATGTACTCCTACAAGTAAAGGGGGTTCGAATAGAGATTGGTTGTGCTCTAAAAGTTATGAATCTACTGACAAGTCCAACCCCAATATCTTGATTTCTAGTAGCAATACATCGCGAACCTATATATATATCATCTGCTAATACACGGCCAATTAATGTTTGGATAAAAATCCTGTCCGTCATCATTCCATTTCGAGGACTTACAGAAATACCTCGAACGGTGCCACAATCTGTTCGACGTACAACAATGTGTTGAACTACTTCAACAAGTCTGCGCGTGAGATATCCTGCATCTGATGTTCGGATAGCGGTATCCACAACCCCTTTACGGGCTCCGTAACAAGAAATAATGTATTCTGTTAAAGACAGTCCTTCGCGTAAATTGCTTTGAATGGGTAAATCAATCATTTGCCCTTGAGGATCCGACATTAATCCTCTCATACCTACTAATTGATGTACCTGAGATGCATTTCCTCTGGCTCCCGAAAAAGACATTATATGGACTGGATTAAAAGGATCGGTCATCCGAAAATTAGGATTCATTTCTTGTCGCAAATATTCACTTGTGGCATACCATATTTCGATCGATTGACGTAATTTTTCTACCGCGTGTACATTCCCATAATGATGGTGTTTTTCCAAAATAAAACTTTGTTGTTCAGCGTCTTGAACTAGCCATCTTTTAGAAGGTATTGTTAAAAGATCATCAATTCCTAATGAAATGGATGCGGCGGTAGCTTGTCGGAAACCCAGAGTCTTTACTTGATCCAGGATATGTGATGTATATCCTATTCCATAGTGATCAATAAATCGACTAATAAGCCGTTTCATGGCAGTTCCGTCTATCACTTTATTGTGAAAGACCTGAGTGGGCCGTTCTGCCATCAGTACCTCCATATTGCGCTGAGTAGAATTTTACAATGGGCTTGAGTCAGTGATTGGAAAACTTCCTTTTCTAGATCTTGATTCACGTAGAAATTCTGCACTTATGGTCCTAGTTAACCCGGAGAGACTCGAATTCCCGTTGGTAGCATAGAATTACAACAGCCCTGCCAAAACCCCTGTATGGCTTCTTCTATTTCTCGATAAAGGGAAATATGACCAAGAGTGGTTCGAATATATATATAAAGAATTTCTTTTTTTATACTTCGTACTATTAGATAGTGTCCATAAATCTCATAATAGGTCCCCACAGATTCATAGTGAATTTCGATGGGAACTTCTCTTGCAGCAATAACGCGTTGATCTAGTCGCCACCGCAGCCACAAAGGACTACCTAAATTGATTCGTTTTTGCCGATAAGCTCCAATTGCATCATAGGGATTACAAAAAAAGGGTTCTTTTTTTTTTGTATACTTATAGTTATTATCTTCATTTTGATAGTTTCTACGATTACATGGATTATACCTATTTACACAAATACCCCGACGATTTCCACTCGTTAAGACATAGAGTCCACTAAGCATATCTTGAGTTGGTGCCGAAATCGGATCCCCAATAGTTGGAGACAAAAGATTCATATGAGAAAACATAAGTAAACGCGCCTCTGCTTGAGCCTCCAAAGATAAAGGCACATGAACAGCCATTTGATCCCCGTCAAAGTCTGCATTGAAGCCCTTACAAACTAATGGATGTAAACAAATAGCGCGCCCTTCCACTAAAACGGGGAGGAATGCCTGTATGCCTAATCTATGCAGAGTAGGCGCTCTATTCAGCAATACAGGATGGTCATCCAGAATTTCCTGAAGTATTTCCCATACAATCGGTTTTTTTTTCCGAATTTGACTCTTAGCAACTCCTATGTTCGAAGCAAGATGTTTTCTAATTAGGTCACGAATTACAAATGCCTGGAAAAGTTCTATTGCTATTTCGCGAGGCAATCCACATCGATGTAATGAAAGTGAAGGGCCCACGACAATCACGGACCGCCCTGAATAATCGACTCGTTTACCAAGCAGAGTCTCGCGAACTCTTCCTTCTTTGCCTTCAATTACATCTGAAAGCGACTTGTAAACTCTATTATGATCATCCCTCATTGGTTGTCCGCAGATTCCATTATCAAGAAGTGCATCCACGGCTTCTTGTAGCAATTTTTCCTGAGATATTATTAATTCTTCTGGCGTAGCTATACTTGTTGTTAATAGATCTGTAAGAGTATTATTCCGATAGATAATTCTTCTATAGATTTCATTAATATCCGAGGTCACTAGTTTATCCTCATCTATATGATAGATTGGTCTCAACTCAGGAGGAAGAACTGGTAATAGACGCAAAACCATCCATTTTGGTTCTATATTTGTTCGAATAAAATGCTTAGCCAATTCCATGCGTCTAAGCAAAAAATCTTTTCTTCTTCCAACTTTTCGATCTTCCCATTCGTTCCCTGTGGGTTCCTCTTCCTCCAATTCTTTCCATTCTACCAATGAATAGTCTATAATAATTCGTAAATCTAGATTGGCTAATTGTTGTCTGATAGAACCTCCCCCGGTAGACATCTCTCGATTTC